GATGTTAATGGTAAGCAAGAAGATTGTTTACGAAGAAACAACAAGAAAAATTCATATTCTGATACATAAGAGTTATATAGGAATCGAAATAGTCTTTTATTTTCTTTTTTCAAAAGAAAAATGGATTTCATTGAAGTAATAAGACTATTCCAATTCGAATAGTAGTTGAGAAAGAATCGCAATAAATGCAAAGATGGAACATCTTTGATCCGGTATTGAAGGAGTTGAACCAAGATTTCAAAATGGATAGGATAGGGTATTTCTATATGTGATAGATAATGTAAATGCAAAAATTTGTCTTCTAAAAAGGGAAATATTGAATGAATAGATCGTAAATTCTGAAACTTTGGTGTTTCTTTTTCTTTCGGACAAGATAATTCTCGTAGCGAGAATGGGATTTCTACAACGATCGCAAACCCCTCAGATAGAATCTGAGAATAAAACTCAGAATAAAAAAAATTGTTGTAATCCAACAATCGATCTTGGTTAGGATGATTAACCGAGTTAATCCAAAAATTCTGCTGATACATTCGAATAATTAAACGTTTCACAAGTAGTGAACTAAATTTCTTGTTATTACAACTAACAATTTCCACAGGTTCGGAACCTTTTAATCCATAATCATGGGCAAATGCATAAATATACTCCTGAAAGAGAAGTGGGTAAACGAAGTATTGTTGACGAGATTTCTGTTTTTCTGAATACCCTTCCAATTTTTCCATTTGTATTTCTACTTGAATCAGAAAGAAGAAGCATTTCTCGGTTTCTCAAATGATGATACATAGTGCAATATGGTCAAAACAGGGTGTTGCATTTTTTAATACAAACCCTGGAAGGAAAAGGAATCTAATCCACAGATCTTTTCCTTTTCTATCCAATTAGTTTATGTTTGTTCTAATTACAAAAGAGAACAAATCTTTTATTTTTGCAGGCCAATCGCTCTTTTGACTTTGGAATCCAGTCTCTTTATCAATATACTGCTTCTTTTACACATTCAATCCATAACATCCCTTTTCAATCCATAATCAAGAATAATTAGGATTTCTAAAAAAAAAAGAAAAAATCAAGGGTCCGTTCATAGGAAAACCCAACCTTTCCCCGCATCAGGCACTAATCTATTTTTAACGTCTAATTAGATCGGGGAATCATTTCAATTAAGAAGTTAAGCTCGTTGCTTTTTATTTTACCAGAATTGGAGCCAGGCTCTATCCATTTATTCACTAGACCCAGAAAATCGGAATTTTTTATTCCATTCCAAAAATCAAAAATAAGAAATTGATTTTATTACGACATGCTATTTTTTCCATTCATTACCCTTGAGGATCAGTCGTGGTCTTCTAGACTCTACCAAGAGTCTGGACGAATTTGTTGCTTCATCCAAATGTGTAAAAGATCATAGTCGCACTTAAAAGCCGAGTACTCTACCATTGAGTTAGCAACCCAGATAAAATAGGATCTTAGATACGATCGAAACCCAAAAATCAATGGAATTACACCGCACGCTCCTGTCAAAACATTGAACTAGCAAAACATTAAAAGAAAGATTTTATCGCCCATTAAAAACACTCAAATGCCAAAATGAACAGGTCCGGCTAAATTTCACTAAGGTTAAAAAAGGAGCGGCCCCAATCACGATAGCAAAATTGCCATTTTTTTAGCAATTTAGATTTCTTTATATAAAGAAATCTTGTATGAGAGTACATGCAAGAGGGACAACCCTATCATTTGAGCGAAGTGTAGACAGAAAAACCTAATATGGAGTGAGGATAAAGAGACCTATCTATCTACAAATTCTATTTGTTCAATAGACCTTTGTCAATGGAAATACAATGGTAAGAAAACAAATTAGATAGAAAAAGTAAATAAAATAAGGGCTTATGTTGGATTGGCACGACATAAATCCAGTCAAAAATAGGACTAAGAAAGAGGCAAATTGTGTCTAAATAATTAAACAACGAGGGATACTAGTGATCCTCTCCTACTTTTTTATTCATTTAGTTCTTCAATTAACTCAAAGTTCCTTCTTTTTCTTTAAAGAATTCTGCCTTCCTTAAAATATCATAAACAGTTCTTGTAGGTTGAGCACCCTTTTCAAGGAAATAGAGAATAGCTGGAACATTTAAACAAGTTTGATTCTTTATCGGATCATAAAAACCTACTTTTCGAAGATCTCTTCCTTCTCTTCGAGATCGAACATCAATTGCAACGATTCGATAGACAGCTTATTGGGATAGATGTAGCTAAACAATGCCCCCCCTAGAAACGTATAGGAGGTTTTCTCCTCATACGGCTCGAGAAAAAGATTCGAATTTCTGTCTATAATACAAGTAGATAGAAATTCGACTATGACTTGCATTAATTTCCTTACAGAAAAAACAAATTTCATTTATACTCATGACTCAAGTTGGTTAATTTTGACTGACAGACTTAAAAGGAAAAATCCTTCCAAATTTTTTGAGTCGTCTCTAAACTCTTTTCTTTGTCTCATCTCGAACGAATTGACTTTTATTCCTTATTCTGATCCAATTCTATTGTTGAGACAATTCTATTGTTGAGACAATTGAAAATCGCGTTTACTTGTTCCGGAATTCTTTATCTTTGATTTGTGAAATCCTTGGGTTTAGACATTACTTCGGGAATTCCTATTCTTTTTTCTTTCAAAAGAGTAGCAACATACCCTTTTTTTCTTATTTCCTTCGATAAAGCATTTCCCTCTTCTATAGAAAAGAAATCGAATATGGGCGATTGATTCTGATAGACTTTTAATTGAAATTGAAAGAGTTTTTCCAATCTTCCAAAATTGGACTTTCTTCTTATTTTAACCTTTCGATTTCTATATTAAGGATAGACTGACAAAGTTGGCCTAATTTATTAGTTTTCACTAACCCTAGATTCTTTCCCTTGATAAAAAATCAATTCTGTCCTCTCGAGCTCCATCGTGTACTATTTACTTACAAACAACCCAGCGCAAATTTGGTTCGGGACGAATAGAACAGACTATGTCGAGCCAAGAGCATTTTCATTACTATGGAAAATGATGGATAACAAAATCCACAATCGATCATGTCCTTCAAGTCGCACGTTGCTTTCTACCACATCGTTTTAAACGAAGTTTTACCATAACAAACATTCCTCTAATTTCATTGCAAAGTGGTATAGGGAATTGATCCAATATGGATGGGATCATGAATAGTCATTGGTTTAGTTTAGTTTTTTGTATACTAATTCAAACTTGCTATCTATGGAGAAATATGGATAAAAGAAATAAGTATTTATCGGGGAAGACTCCGCAAAGATCCAATTTATTTAAACCCATATTCTATCATATGAAGGAAACATAGTTCGAAAAAGACGAATAAACAAGTTTGCTTAAGACTTATTTTTTATTGAATTTCCATCCTCAACAGAGGACTCGAGATGGTCAATCCTGAAATGAGAAGCGAAGGATCGACTCTTCTCCAACAAATAAACTATCAACCTCAAAAAAAGTTTAATTAATTTAATTATTATATTAGAATTAGATTAGCAATATATTTTTCCATAACAAAAACAATTAACTAAATAAACTATTCCAATGAAAAGATTGAAAGTTTTTTGGTAGTTATAGAATTCTCGTACTTCTTCGACTCGAATACCAAAAGAGGGAAAAAAATGAAGTAAAAAAAACACATTTCGTGTAAAGTCAAATTAAGGCCTTTGCTTTTACTTATAGCATTCTTTCTTTTACCTAAAAGAAGCAACTCCAAATCAAAAATCAGGAGAAGTATGATTTTTGGAATCCATTCTATCCAACGAACAGTTCTTACCTTATCCTTACCAGAATGGATCATTCTGGATATTTAAAGAATCGCAGATCGAGATGGTTTTCGCTTAACCAAAGAGGGGCCCTTTTTACTAATAATATAATACAACAAAAATCTATCTCTATCATAAAGGGATAGGTCTCATTTTTTATACAGTGTTTTACGTATAGACCCAATTTTTCATGAAAATAAAGATATTCAATTTGACTGGACTTGACACTTGATTATGTTTTCTGAGAAAGAAAAAGAATGCTTAGAAATGCATCTAATCTAAGAGTTCATAAGAGATAATTATTCTCTTTAATAAACTTTCTTTTGTCTCGTGTGGGGTACAATATGATTTCATCTTTCGTTTCATCAGAAAAAATCTGGGACGGAAGGATTCGAACCTCCGAGTAACGGGACCAAAACCCGCTGCCTTACCACTTGGCCACGCCCCATTTCTGGTTTTATGCGACACTAATAAACTAATAAACACTATTATGTTTATTTGTTATTCGTCAATCCCACTTCAATTACATAAAAAATGAGGGATACTCTCTTGCTAGGATTCTAGACATGCGGATAATATAGAATCCAAAAAATGCATTGATCATTACATGGAATTCTATTAAGATATTATATGAAAGTCGAATTTCTTCCATTCTCATTTGAGAGTGCGAATACAAGGAGGTATTTTGCGTTTGGGAAAGTCCGAAGAAAAAAGGATTTTGAACCCGCCTTTTCTTTTTTCCCTTAGAAAAATAACTCAATCAAAATCCAATTATCTACTCTACAAGAACGAAATGCTTGTTATGCCTAATATACTTAGTTTAACCTGTATCTGTTTTAATTCTGTTCTTTATACGACTAGTTTTTTCTTCGCCAAATTGCCCGAAGCTTATGCCATTTTCAACCCCATCGTGGATTTTATGCCTGTCATACCTATACTCTTTTTTCTATTAGCCTTTGTTTGGCAAGCTGCTGTAAGTTTTCGATGAAATCTTTACTACTCTGTTCTGTCTGCCAAATTGAATGATGTATTCATTCCAAAAAAATTCTAAAAATGAATAAAAGCCGAGAAGTCTTATATTATGAACCTTCGATTCTAAAATTCTAATTCTTCTACATTGAATGTATAGCTGCAGCAATAAATTGGGATCCGCCTTTCTACCCCACCCCCTGCACCTACGTTGAGCAGGTACCTTTAGGTACCCACACAATACCTAACCTAATTTTTGATATTGATAAGAGTGCTTATTATAAATCAATTCTTGCAATTTTTTTCCAGAATTGATTTTTGCATTTTTAGGTGTAAAAATAAACAAAACCCATCCTAGTGGATCTGTGTGGTAAGGAAAAACGGGTAATCTATTCCTTAAAAAAAAATCTTGGAGATTATGTAATGCTTACTCTCAAACTTTTTGTTTATACAGTAGTGATATTCTTTGTTTCCCTCTTTATCTTTGGATTCTTATCTAATGACCCAGGACGTAATCCTGGGCGTGAGGAGTAAAAATCCAAATTTTTTTGGAATTTTTTCTTACAAATTGGATTTGTTTCGTACATTTATCTATGAGAAAATCCGGGGGTCAGAATTCCTTCCAATTCGAAAGTCCCAAATGATCCGAGGGGGCGGAAAGAGAGGGATTCGAACCCTCGGTACAAAAAAATTGTACAACGGATTAGCAATCCGCCGCTTTAGTCCACTCAGCCATCTCTCCCCGTTCCAAATCGAAAGGTTTCCGTGATATGACAGAGGCAAGAAATAACGATTGCAAAAAATCCTTCCTTTTTCTTTCAAAAGTCCATAAAAATTATATTGCCAATTCCATTTTAATTATATTCTTTTTTCTTAATGTTAATAAAAAAAAGAAGAAAATTCTTGTTTTTTCTTTCTAAAATTCGATATTGGCTGAGAAACAATCAGATAGATTTTCTCTTCAGCGGGCATTTTCATATAGGACTTGTTATAATAAAACAAGCAGGTTATATAAAAAATAAAAAACTCTTTTTTCGATTATTTATAAACAAAACAAAAAGGGTTCTTATCAAACCCACCATAAAATCAAACCCACCATAAAATCAAACCCACCATAAAATTGGAAAGAAAGATAAAGTAAGTAGACCTGACTCCTTGAATGATGCCTCTATCCACTATTCTGATATATAAATTCGATGTAGATGAAATTGTATAAGCGGATTTTTTGTATTTCCTTAGACTTAGACCGCGCAAGGCAAGAATTTTTCGCTATTTACGATTTCATATTCTTGTTACTAGATGTTCTATAGGAATAAGAAGAAATCGCAACTCCTTTCCGCTACACATAAAAATGGATTTCGAAAGTCAATTTTTTTTTTTCAATATCTTTCTTTTTTTTTCAGAATCCAATTTTTGTTCTTCCACCCATGCAATAGAGAGCGAGTGGGAAAAGAGGGGTTACTTTTATTTTCATTTTTCCTTAACTTAAAAGATAGGCTTTGAAATAGGAGTCATGGAATAATGCTGAATTCAAATGTTTATTTCTATAGTATAAGAAAAACTAATCGAATCAAATTCATGGATTTACCACGACCTCGGTTGTGACCCCATAGATAAAAATGAAAAATTTCTATCTTCGAGACCTTTGAAAAAGGGCATTGAACGAGAAAGAAATCGTCCACAGATAATCAAACTATCGTATGCCTTGGAAGTGATATGAGGTGCTCGGAAATGGTTGAAGTAATTGAATAGGAGGATCACTATGACTATAGCCCTTGGTAGAGTTACTAAAGAAGAAAATGATCTATTTGATATTATGGACGACTGGTTACGAAGGGACCGTTTCGTTTTTGTAGGATGGTCCGGCCTATTGCTCTTTCCTTGTGCTTATTTCGCTTTAGGGGGTTGGTTTACAGGGACAACTTTTGTAACTTCTTGGTATACCCATGGATTGGCTAGTTCCTATTTGGAAGGTTGTAATTTCTTAACCGCGGCAGTTTCCACCCCTGCCAATAGTTTAGCACACTCTTTGTTGCTACTATGGGGCCCGGAAGCGCAAGGGGATTTTACTCGTTGGTGTCAATTAGGCGGTCTGTGGACTTTTGTCGCTCTCCATGGGGCTTTTGCACTAATAGGTTTCATGTTACGTCAATTTGAACTTGCTCGGTCTGTTCAATTGCGGCCTTATAATGCAATTTCATTCTCTGCTCCAATCGCTGTTTTCGTTTCCGTATTCCTTATTTATCCACTGGGGCAATCTGGTTGGTTCTTTGCGCCGAGTTTTGGCGTAGCAGCGATATTTCGATTCATCCTCTTTTTCCAAGGATTTCATAATTGGACATTGAACCCATTTCATATGATGGGAGTTGCCGGAGTATTAGGCGCAGCTCTGCTATGCGCTATTCATGGGGCGACCGTAGAAAACACTCTATTCGAGGACGGTGATGGTGCAAATACTTTCCGCGCTTTTAACCCAACTCAAGCTGAAGAAACTTATTCAATGGTCACTGCTAATCGCTTTTGGTCCCAAATCTTTGGTGTTGCTTTTTCTAATAAACGTTGGTTACATTTCTTTATGCTATTTGTACCCGTCACCGGTTTATGGATGAGTGCTATTGGCGTAGTCGGCCTGGCTCTGAACCTACGTGCCTATGACTTCGTTTCCCAGGAAATCCGTGCAGCGGAAGATCCTGAATTTGAGACTTTCTACACTAAAAATATTCTTTTAAACGAGGG